CTATATTATATTAAAGTAAATAGAATATATATTATATAAATAGATAAATATAGAAAAATAGATAAATAGAGAAAAAACGAAAAAGCGGGTAGCGGGAATCGAACCCGCATCGGTAGCTTGGAAGGCTAGGGGTTATAGTCGACGTCAACTCAGGATTTTTAACGTCTCTAATTCAAAACCGAACATGAAACTTTGGTTTCATTCGGCTCCTTTATGGAAGATGGAGAAATTCCATTTTTTAAGCTGTGAACGAAAAAAAAATCAACCAAATTTGACCCATAACATCTATGTCAGCTTTTCTATCTTGAATACATTCAAGACAGCTCGCTTTATAGATGATCCCTCTATAATCTATAAGAAGAAGATTAGAAAAATCTTTCTAGTTAGTTCGTTCTCTATTTCTAGTGGAGAGAATCCTGAGGAAAAGCCTTTTTTCTACCGAGCTAAACGAATAGGTTGATGTCCATAGTAAACCAAAGTCATCATTTTATAGCTATTTTGCTTCAATTTTCCCTCGACAAATAAAAATAGAAGATTTAGTTACGATTCGAAATTTTTTTACTTTATCCATGGATCTTTTACTCATACTCATTCAATTGGAAGTATTAATCCAATTCAATAACAATTCTGTTTCGTAATTTCAGAATCCAATTTTCAAATTTCTAATTAAAATTTGGATAAAAATCACGAGAATGTGGATTTGTCCTCGAATTTGTCATTGCGAGGTAAAGGGGAAAATCCTTTTTAAGAAATGAAGTTTTTGTTCGGAATACAAAGAAAACCGAAGGACCCTTTAACTATTAGGGGATTCATATAACGAATCTCACTTTTACCACTAAACTATACCCGCTACAATGTCATTATTGTATAGAAATGGGTTTTTGTCGAACAAAAAAAATTGTAGCGGTATCAGCAAAAATAGGGTGTTGATGCCTTTTCTCAGGTGACTTTAATTATTAATAACTCTAATTATTAAATTATTAATAAAAAAGAAAAGGGATTAGTTAAATAACCTGTTCTATCTTTTTTTGCTCGAGGGTTTTGGACCAATTAGGGTTCGATAAAATAACTTCAGTTATAACCTAAAAATATCTGATGGAAGAATCCACGGTTAAATTATTTAACCCCCCTTTTTCAAGTAAAGAATTTCTCAAATAAAAAGGAGAGGATCCTTTTAATTATCCTTTGTTTTTTTTTACGTCTAGTTTTCGGAATTAGTTCCAACTATATATAGTAAAAAAAATAAAGAATAATTCGTTTTAGACTAAAGTATTTTGAAAAGGCCCGGCTAGGTACTAACCCGGCCAGGCCGTGGGAATGAAAAAGCCCTTACTCTTACTTTATCAAAAAAAAATCATGGGATTGCGGTTAAACCCGCTTTCTTTAGATCTTTACTTTATATTTCTATAATAAAGGAAAAATCAAGAAGAAATACTCTTTTCAATCCTTACCTTATACATGTTAAGTAATGTAACATAGTACTTATTCAACTGGAGAGATGGCTGAGTGGACTAAAGCGTCGGATTGCTAATCCGTTGTACGAGCGATTCGTGCCGAGGGTTCGAATCCCTCTCTTTCCGTTTCCGTTGAATTTATCTTTTCGTTTTCTTTAATATTTATCGGAAAGGAAATCCTTTTTCTTTTGTTATAGTAAAATTCCTATTTAAAGGAGTAAATCGAAAAAATTCTAAGAAAATCTGAAAATAAAGCAAAAGAAAGGAAAAAGTCTTATCCTATTTTTTTATTCTTCTCGTCCAGGATTACGTCCTGGATCATTAGATAGGAATCCGAAGATGAAGAGAGAAACAAAGAATATAACTACTGTATAAACGAAGAGTTTGAGAGTAAGCATTACACAATCTCCAATATCATTTTTTTTATAAAAAAGAGAATAGATTCGCCATTTTTATACCACATATCCTAACTATTTTGATACTAAGAAATTTTGATACTAAGAAATGAAGCAGTTTCAAAAAAAAAAAAGAATTTTCAGAAATTCATTTGTAATATTTGGAAGAAGACCCTTTTATTACCAAAAGTTTCTTTAATATCTAAAACAAAAATAGTTAATTGTTGAGTAACCCACTAGAGTTTTTCACCGGAAAAGGGTCAGAATGCAGAAATGAGGTGATACAGATTTAGCGCAACTATTTTAATTTGCACCAAGAGCTCAGCTCTATCTGATCTTATCCATTGTTAGCATTTTTATCGAATAAAGCATGCATTTTTCTAGGATAGTTTTTTTCTAGAACAGTATTCTATTAAATAGCTCAGCGAAAGCTTACAGCAGCTTGCCAAACAAAGGCTAAGAGAAAAAATAGCAGGGGTATAACTGGCATAAGATCTACAATTGGATTTAAAAAGGCGTAGGCCTCAGGTAATTTGGCAAATAAAAAATGAATCGAATAAAGGTCAGAATTAAGACAGATACCACTCAAACTGAAGATATTAAGCATAACAAAAGTTTTTTGTTCTTGGAGATAATTGCTTTTTGATTGAGTTATTGATATAAGGGAAAATGAAGAAAGTAAAATAGACTCAAAAACCCTTCTTTTTCTTTGAACTTACCCAATAAAAAATCCTTCCATTTTCAATTCAAATTTTAAATAGAAGAAATTTGAATTTCATACCATATCTTATATCTTAATTAAATTATATGTAATGAGCAATCCATTTTTATATAATTCTATATCGACGCGTGTTAAAAATTATTCATTCCATAGAAATTTTGGCTGGAATTGACGAATAACCAATACTAACAGTAGTGTTTATTAGTGAAGAATTTAAATGTAGTGGGGCGTGGCCAAGTGGTAAGGCAACGGGTTTTGGTCCCGCTATGCGGAGGTTCGAATCCTTCCGTCCCAGAGGATATGGATTATATGTGAATAAAGCAAGATTTTTTTTTTCAAAACCCCTGTTTCTTTACAATAACAAGGTAAGTACTTAGAAAAACTGTATCTGCTGGCTCCCTTAATTTAAAGGATTAAAATAAAAGAGATTTCTTGGTAGAAATTGAATTCAATCAAGGGTATTAAGTCTCTTCAGACAAGACTCTAGTGGGGTAAAATAAAAACTAGGAACAAGAGCTTAATCCGAATCCTTTTTTATATCTAGACTAGCTCACCTAGTGCATCTCGTAAAAAGGCCTGCTTTTTATTTATGCTTCATCATCTCCATAACGAAAAGTATCCATTTTAATACCTTGATCTGTTCTACAAACCTCATTAATAAAAGATAAAGTAAATTACATACGTAACAGATGCTTTTTCTTTGAACCTCCTTTTTGTAGGTATTTCTATTTTTGCTCTAATTCCAAAAATCAATTAATAATTGTAAATATGGATAACAATTTTGAGAGGAGGTGATTCATCGATTCTAGTCACTTTATGGAAAGATTACAAAAAATTGACTTTCAAGTGGGGACTTCAATGTATCGTTCTATTTCAGTAAAAACAGTGTTTTTCTTTTTGTGATAAATGCTTGTGATCCTTTTAATTGAAATAGTTACTCCATGATTAAGTTGACAGTTGTTTAACTTAGTGAATAGATACGGAAATCCTTTACTCGTTCGATTCCCATTTCTTTAATCAGATAAAGCAATAAGGAAGAACAATTTTTCACAGATATAACTCTTTTTATCCACTTCATAAAAAACCAGAATTTTCTTTTTTTTTTTTTACTTAGCTATTTTCCTTAACCTATCGCTGGTTGAATTCGAAAAGAAAGATGGATTTTTCTATCTTAGGATAGGCTGAAAAAAAATGTACTGTATTCAAATAATGATGTCGAAGTAGGAAATTTTTTTTTCAATATTTTCCATGATTTCCTGTGAGTTCTCGGTACTCGAAGATGCAGATTCATTAAACAGGACTCGTTTATTCATCTTATTTCTATTGTATTTTTATTATAGAATTCTATTCTTCTATAATTAATTATATAAATAATATACAATAAAATTTGGGATTTAAATAGGGGATTAAAGTTAAAAAGTTAAATAGAATTTCCTTATAAAAATAAAAGAATTTCGCCATCCATATACACGGAAAATGCCTTACTATAGAAGGAGTACTGACCAAACCAATGACTACTCATGATTCCATTTCTAAACTATAGGATGTTATGGTAAAACTTCGTTTGAAACGATGTGGTAGAAAGCAACGTGCGACTTGAAGGACATGATCAGCTATGGATTCTTACATCCGTCATTTTAGATAGCAATGAAGGTGCCCTTGGCTCGACATCTTTTCTTCTGTTCTATTACTCTCGATTGTAATTCAAATAGTACATAATATGATGGAGCTCGAGTAGAAAGTATTGATTTCTCAGGGGCAAGGATCTAGGGTGAGTGTCAATGAATACGTTGGAACAACTTCGTAAGTTTATCTTCAAGATATAAATCAAAAGGATCGAATTCGAACACGTTTCAAACCCGTTTTTCGAATTGGTAAAACTCTTTTGATTCAAAGTGTATAAAGTGGGAATCAATCATTCGACGGATTCTTGGATATAAGAAATCATAAAAAAAGGGTATGTTGCTGCCATTTTGAAATGATTAAGGATCACCGAAGTAATGTCTAAACCCAAGGATTCAAAGCAAAGATAAAAGATCGTGGAACAAGGAAAGACTTTTTTCAATTGTCTTAATAGCTAGAAAAAGAAAAGAAAAAAACACTTCTAAACGAGACAGAAAGGGTTTAGAGCCCGCTCAATAACTGAAATTCCTAAGGGCATTCTTTGAACTATTTGAGAGTTATCTAACTTGAGTTATGAGTACGGAATGTCTTTTTTGTTTTTTTAGAAACAAGAAAGGACTTTATTGTGATTCTATTTATTTAATGATTTTAGGGATCTACTTGGCATTCAAATTATAGAATTTCTAATCATTTTTTCGTGAGCCGTACGAGGGGAAAACTTCTTATACGGTTCTGGGGGGGGTATTACATCTATCCCAATGAGCCGTTTATCGAATTGTTGCAATTGATGTTCGAGCCCGAAGAGAAGGAAGAGATCTTCGTAAAGTGGGTTTTTATGATCCGATAAGGAATCAAACCCATTTAAATGTTCCCGCTATTCTCTATTTCCTTGAAAAGGGGGCTAAACCTACAGGAACTGTTCAGGATATTTCAAAGAAGGCAGATGTTTTTAGGGAACTTTTTCTTAATCAATCAAAATGAAAGAAATAAACAAAAAAAAGTGTGGGTATGACTCGGATCTAATCTACTTTTTTATAACTTTTCTTTACTATTATCTTTCTTACTCTAATCAGAACCCATTTTTTATTGTTCCTCTAAAATCACCTGATAAGAACGAAAATACCTTGTATTAGTTTCATATTGATAGAAAAATCTTCAAATGAATAGAATAACTCAAGAACTTGGATCTACAAATAGAAAATTCTGAGCTTCCCTTTAATTGGATGGGTTTCTTTCTAGTTCTAACGAATGAGATTAAACTTGCTTTGTCAACTTCGTGATTAATTAATTCCAATATATTGTTTTCATATTTGCTATTTCCATTTAGTTTTTATCTATCTATTATCTATGTAGATAATCCATGTAGTGCCAATCCAACACAAGTCCTTCTTTTTTTCTTAGTAATTTAGAATGGAGTTTCTTGTCGTTTTTGTATTTTTTTCTCAACATTTATCTTGACAACAGTCTATCGAACAAATATAATTAGATCGTGGATAAAAAGAAAAAGATCCATTCCATCTTCGTTCCATAGATTTTCGTTTTTCTTTCCTTCATTTTTTATTAGTTCTTAGTTCAATGTTTTGATTGTGTCATGCAATCTTTAGTTTGGTTTTGATTAGATTTATAGACTTTCCTTTTTGACTTAGGGTTGCTAACTCAACGGTAGAGTACTCGGCTTTTAAGTGCGACTAGGATCTTTTACATATCTGGATGAAGCAAGGGATTCGTCCATACCGTCGGTAGAGTTTGTACGATCACGACTGATCCGAAATAGGAATGACTGGAAAAAATAGCATGTCGTAGCAATAGAAAATTCTGAGAATATTTCATTCTTAAAAGCTTGGTCCTGATTTGCATTCTTGGAGCAAAATAAAATGAATTGAAAGTTGGGTTAGCTGAATAAATGGATAGAGCGCTTTGGCTCAAATTGTAGGGAAACAAAAAGCCACGTGCTTATCTTCGTAATTTGAATGACTACCCGATCTAATTATACGTTAAAAATATATTAGTGCCTGCTCCGGGAAAAGTTTTTCCCATGAATGGATTATCCATAAAAAAAATCCTAACTATTCTCCCTTTTAGGGTTGGGATGACTATGTAAAAGACGCCGTATATTGATAACTATCCATTTTCCAAAATCAAAAGAGCGATTAAGTTGGAAAAATAAAGGATTTCTAAGCACCTTATTATCCTATAATGAATCGAAGTTTTTTATATGGAAAAGAGAGAATAGAGAGTCCGTTGATGAGTTTACTATCTCCGAGGTGTTTATTTTTTGGGTGTTTATTCCTTATATTCCTCTAATACCTTGTTTTGACTGTATCGCATTATGTATCATTTGATAATCCACGAAATCTATTATCTTTTATTCAAATCGAATTTCAATTTTAAATGGAGGAAGTTAAAGGATATTTAGAACTTGATAAGTCTCGTCAACATGACTTCCTATATCCACTTATTTTTCAGGAATATATTTATGCATTTGCTTATGATCATAGGTCCGTTTTGTTGGAAAATGTAGATTATGACAAAAAATTAAGTTTTCTACTTCTTAAACGTTTAATTAATCGAATGTATCAACAGAATCATCTAGCTCTTTTTACTAATACTAATGGTGTTTCTAAGCAAAATTCATTTTGGGGGCACAACAAGAATTTATATTCTCAAATGCTATCAGAAGTTTTTTCAGTAATTATAGAAATTTTATTTTCCCTACGACTCGAATCTTACTTCGAAAGGAAAGAAATAGTCAAATTTCAGAATTTACGCTCAATTCATTCCTTATTTCCTTTTTTAGAAGATCAATTGGTACATTTAACTTATGTGTCAGATATCGAAATAACCCCTCCCACCCATCTCGAAATATTGGTTCAAACCCTCCGCTACTGGGTGAAAGATGCTTCTTCGTTCCATTTAGTCCGATTCTTTCTTTACAAGTATGATAATTGGAATAGCCTTATTACACTAAAGAAATCCATTTCCATTTTTTTAAAAAGGAACAAAAAATCCTTCTTGTTCCTCTCTAATTCTCATGTATATGAATCCGAATCCATACTCGGTTTGATTCGTAACCAATCATTTCATTTACGATCAACATCTTTTGGATTCTTTTTTGAGCGAATCCATTTCTATGGAAAAATTACAAAACTTCTTAGAGAAGGCTTTTCTATTCACTCCAAGCTAGGGTTGTTCAAGGATCCTTTTTTTCATTATGTTAGGTATCAAGGAAAAGCCTTGTTGGGCTCAAAAGGTACGCCTCTCCTGATAAGTAAATGGAAATATTACCTTATCAATTTATGGCAATGTC